AAAAGCATCTCTATTAAGACGACAGATCCACTCTCTGTACTATCATATAGGATCAATTCTAACAAGTCGCACACTCATATTCCATAAATACAGAAATAAAGAAATTTCACGATCGAACTCTGAAAATAGACTAGAATAAAAAATCCGAGAGAAAAATGCTTCATTTTGTATTCAAAAGCTAGGCCTTATTGTTTCTTATAAATCTAATTCATTGAAATTCCATCTAGTAAAATGGAAGAATTATAAATCTCCAAAATAATAGATAGGAATACTGCAAATAGAGCCATTGCGATACCCATTATAGGAGTGGTTCCCCATCCCGGAGCTACTTTACCATATTCGGAATTCAATGGTTTCAATAAATCCCCTACAACAGTTCGTCTTGGACCAGATCGAGAACCACCCTCCACGCTTTGTGTAGCCATAAATTGAATCCTATTTGTATTAATTGAGATCTGTTGACTTTGTATACCATTCCGTTGTAAATAAATGATCTTATCATAGATCCACTGTGGTCTTGAAATCATATAATAATGGAAACAGCAACCCTAGTCGCCATCTCTATATCTGGTTTACTTGTAAGTTTTACTGGGTATGCTTTATATACTGCTTTTGGGCAACCCTCTCAACAACTAAGAGATCCATTCGAGGAACACGGGGACTAAAAGAGCCTCCCAATATTGGGAGGCTCTTTACCTCTTTATTTCAATTAAGATATCAAAAAATCATTTTACCTTTTTAGTTTGAATTTTCGGCGGTTCTCGAAAAAAAATAGCGAAAAAAATTATTCCTAAAGTTGAGACTAAAAGGAATGTATAAACCAATGCTTCCATAAATTCAATTGTGGTTTACAATTATAGCTTTCATACCTGTTTATTTTGGAGCGTCTCCCGGATAAAAAAAGACCAAAATTCAAAGAAAAGGTGGCGATTCAAATTAAGATATCTACATACCCTATGGAAAATTACAAAAATAAAATAGAGGCGAAAACTAAGAGATCAAATATTGTATCAGACTACTTGTCTTTTTGTAGTTGGATCTCCGAGTTTTTGGAATGCTCCAAATTCCACTTGAGCATCTAAATCTGGATCAATCCCAGCAAAAACATCCCTGAACAAAGTTCGAGCACCATGCCAAATGTGTCCGAAGAAAAAGAGCAGAGCGAACGAAGCATGGCCAAAAGTAAACCAACCCCTTGGACTACTACGAAAAACACCATCGGATTTCAAAGTAGCACGATCTAATTCAAAAATTTCGCCTAATTGAGCACGTCTAGCATATTTTTTGACAGTAGCAGGATCACTATAACTGACTCCATTTAGTTCACCACCATAGAACTCAACAGTTACACCTACTTGTTCGACACTATACTTCGACTCTGCCCTTCGAAAAGGAACATCGGCTCTAACAATCCCATCTCCGTCTACCAAAACAACTGGAAATGTTTCAAAAAAAGTAGGCATACGGCGTACAAAAAGTTCACGCCCTTCTTTATCTCTAAAGATAGGATGTCCTAACCATCCAACAGCTATTCCATCCCCGTTGTCCATCGAACCTGCTCTGAACAATCCACCTTTTGCAGGATTATTGCCAATGTAATCATAAAAAGTTAATTTTTCGGGAATTTTAGACCAAGCTTCGGATAAATTTTGATTTTCGTCTAGCCCGGCACTAACTCTTCGATATATTTCTTGCTGGAAGTATCCTTGATCCCATTGATAACGAGTGGGACCAAATAATTCAATCGGGGTAGTTGCTGAACCATACCACATAGTTCCAGCAACAACAAACGCTGCAAAAAAGACAGCAGCGATACTACTGGAAAGGACAGTTTCAATATTTCCCATACGTAATCCTTTGTATAAACGTTGGGGCGGACGGACGCTAAGATGAAATAGGCCCGCCAATATGCCCAATGTACCCGCTGCAATATGATGAGAAGCTATTCCTCCCGGAACAAAGGGATCAAAACCTTCCACACCCCATGCTGGACTTACTGGTTGTACCTTTCCAGTTAATCCATAAGGATCGGAGACCCATATTCCAGGACCATACAATCCGGTTACATGAAAAGCGCCAAACCCAAAGCAAGCTACCCCTGAGAGAAATAAATGAATTCCAAAGATCTTGGGCAAATCCAAAGATGGTTTTCCTGTACGCTCATCAAAAAATATTTCTAGATCCCAATACACCCAATGCCAAATAGCTGCTAAGAAACACAAGCCAGAAAACACAATATGCGCCCCAGCCACACCTTCATAACTCCAAATACCCGGATTGCTTATAGTTACTCCTGTGATATTCCAACCACCCCACGAATTGGTTATTCCTAAACGAGTCATGAACGGTATAACGAACATACCTTGTCTCCACATCGGATCAAGAACGGGGTCAGAGGGATCAAAAACTGCTAATTCATATAGAGCCATCGAACCAGCCCAACCAGCAACCAACGCTGTATGCATTATATGGACAGACAGCAAACGACCGGGATCATTCAATACGACGGTATGAACACGATACCAAGGCAAACCCATGGAAATACCCCTTTATTCACGAAAAATAAACACTATGTAACTTTATTGCACTGGAAAAACTATGTTATGGATCTCCCTTTTTAAGTGGAGAAAGAATTACGATTTTTTTTCTATTATTTTTTTTTAGTATTTTAGTAATAATATAACAATTCTGTTTGTAGGAACAAAAAAAAGAGAAGCAAATCTATTTTATACCCGATAAGTACCAATACGCAACGGGTAGCTGACTCCATTTTCTATGAACGAACACATAGAAATTTGTTCATCATTCAAAGGACTTATTCGTAATAATTTGACTCTATTCGATTTGTCTTCCTTAATATTTTATATATTTCTTTTTTCTATTTTTAGAAAATTTTTCTAAATTCTAAATAGAAATTCTAATAGAAATCCACGTATAAAATATTACAAAATATTACGAAAATATTAGTAAATTATAAAGGTCAATATTCTTAAAACAAAAAATTCATTGTTACGTTTTCATCTCAAAGTGAAATAGAGTACTTAATCTTTTTTCTTTCATTTAATGCCTATTGGTGTCCCAAAAGTCCCTTTTCGACATCCTGGAGAAGACGATTCACTTTGGATTGACTTATAGTGCGACTTGTCAGATATATTGGGTCATACGGAATTCCCCCGTTCTCTCACCCGATTGAGATATCCCTCTGTTTCGCCCAAGAAAGATTGATTAAATCATCAAAAATTTGAAGCGTGAAGTGCAATCAAGTTCAATTAAATCTATGCTTTTGAGGTACTCAAATTAATATTATCAATTAGAATACTTTATGGTTGCCTTGTTTAGACCAACAAAATGAAATATCCAGACTCCGTTTAGCAAATCCAATTGGTAATATATCTATTATCATTACTATTTGTATCATATTCTATATTAGAAATTAGAAATTTATTATAAATTTTTTATAAATTTTGATTCGAACTGAAAATCATATTCAATCGAATAAAATAATATAATGAATACGTCAAATATTTGACAGAAACATTAAATGAATTAAAAAAAACGAAGTTGTAGTTGTAACAAAAAGACGCGGTATTAGAGCATTTGCCCTATATGTGCAAATAAAAATCGGGCAGATCTTTACTCGGAGTAGCGCACAAACCTAAAAGAATTGAAGAAGCCCACTCAGGAACAAGAGAATGCCATCGTGATTTGAATTCAATCACGATGAACGAATACATCAATAAGAAGTTAATTTGATAAGTTTAATTAATTTTTTTGTAAGTAAACGCGTCAAAACTCATCTTTCTTAAAAAATAGAAGAAAAGCCCCCGCATTCAAAATAAATATTCAAAATAAAGGTTAACAAAGTACTCACTATCAAAAAAAAGCAGGGCTAGAATCTAAACATTGATTCTTTTTTTTATTTTCGTTATTTTTGGTGAACCGTATGCATCAAAAGGTGCATGTACGGTTTCTAGAGGATAGAATTTTATCCTAATCAACCGACTTTATCGAGAAAGGTTACTTTTTTTAGGTCAAGGTGTTGATAGTGAGATCTCGAATCAACTTATTGGTCTTATGGTATATCTGAGTATAGAGAGCGAGACCAAAGATTTGTATTTGTTTATAAACTCTCCTGGCGGATGGGTAATACCCGGAGTAGCTATTTATGATACTATGCAATTTGTGCGACCAGATGTACAAACAATATGCATGGGATTAGCTGCTTCAATGGGATCTTTTATTCTGGTCGGAGGAAAAATTACCAAACGTTTAGCATTCCCTCATGCTTGGCGCCAATGGGTTTTTATTTGAAAGAAAAAAAACTATGCCTTCGCCATATGAAATATAAATATTAAGTAATAATAGCATGGCATTTCGAATTCGATATAGATATAAGAAATTTTTTTTAAACAGTAGATTATGTATCGAAAGAGTCGTATGGGATATTAAGGGCCTTTCTGATTTTATTCTATCAGGAACCTCTTTCAGCGTCACAAACATTTTTGTTTTCGCACCGGAGGGCTCTTAACACTATTTATGTTATGAAAGAGTACAAAAAAAAGGTTCTATTATTAATATAATAATATTATTTTTTTTTTTCAACTAAAAAAAAAAAAAAAGAAACTTTGGGATTGCTAAATCACTGATAAAATAAAGCAACGGGACCACCATAGTATTTTTGCTTTTTACCTCTTCCCAAGGAAAGGGTGGTTATTGGAGCATTTACTGATTTAAGCCTAGATTTTTTTCGATGAAAGGTAAAATAAAAGTGAATTCTAGTGTGAAGCCGTATGCAATGTACAAACAATAACAATGCCTGTACGGTTGTTCAATTCTATCGTCTTTTTTTATTCTTTTTTATCTCTTCCCGGACCCTTCTTATTTATTATATTTCTATTATTTATTATAATATTTATATTATGGGAGCTAGACTAAACCTTTTTTTCTTATATGATCAGGGTAATGATTCATCAACCTATTGCTGGTTTTTATCAGGCACAAATAGCAGAATTTGTCCTGGAAGCAGAAGAACTACTGAAACTGCGTGAAATCATCACAAGGATTTATGCACAAAGAACGGGAAAACCCTTATGGGTTGTATCCGAAGACATGGAAAGAGATGTTTTTATGTCAGCAACAGAAGCCCAAGCTCATGGAATTGTTGATCTTATAGCAGTTGCATAAGAAATAGAAGAAATTTCATGCAAATCGCGATTTGATATTTTTTTTTTACCGAAATTTCGATTTAATATTCTATTAATTTAATATTCTATTATTTAATATAGAAAAAATTCAGAATCATACGGTTACGATCGATCTAAACCAGCCCATTATGCATACGATTCAAAATGCCAACTATTAAACAACTTATTAGAAACACACGACAGCCAATTAGAAACGTTACCAAATCCCCCGCTCTTGGGGGATGTCCTCAGCGCCGAGGAACATGTACTAGGGTGTATGTGCGACTTGTTTAGATCATGAGCTTGGACAAAAGAGACAAAAGAAAGAAAAAATTTTTCCACTATCTGTGTCAGTACGGATGAATAGGATAGAATAGAAGAATGCCTTTCATTATCTAAAAAAAAAAGATCTATCACATTCGTCTATTGTGTATCAAATTTATGGTTTCATTGGTGCAAATTCAATCACCTCAATTTTCAATTTAAAACAAGAAAGAATTTCCCATTGGTAACAAATGATTATCCATTAAGCAGGGAAAATCTTATTAAAAGTTAACAGGCTGAAAATTGATGCCCCTACTCTTGCAAGAACGGACTAAGAGGGTCAACGAATTAGCTAATCCTCATAATTAAATACCGTTACTATAATAGATAGATTTCCTTGTGAAAGACCTATTACTGGAGAATTCATAGGTAGAGCAAAAGAATGTGAACTGTACACGTTAACAATAGCATTGATTCAATGATTAAATGCAGGAGGGGCTCCGGTGTATAGAGAAGACCTCACCGTTTAAGAAGTAACCATAGAAACTATGGAACCCACTATTTATCTATTTCTATTTACTGCTTATTTATTATATTTTTGTTTGTGTTTGAGACCTAATATCAATACAGTTTCTTATTCTTATTTCGAGACGAAATGTCTCCAAAAAAAAAAATCGTGGTTGGGAAGGTTATAGTAGCAAAAGCCGTTGGAATTATTATTTTATACATTGGAAAAATCCGTTTTGTTATTATAGAAAAGGGGAAAAAGAATAACTGAAAGAAAAGAAACAAATTAGTTATTCATCAAAGTTTCGTGTACTCAATGACCAGAATTAGACGAGGATATATAGCCCGGAGACGTAGAACAAAAATTCGTTTATTCGTATCAAGCTTTCGGGGGGCTCATTCAAGACTTACTCGAAGTATTACTCAACAAAAAATAAGAGCTTTGGTTTCGGCCCATCGGGATAGAGATAGACAGAAAAGAACTTTTCGTCGTTTGTGGGTCACTCGGATAAATGCAATAATTCGCGAAAACAAGGTATCCTATAGTTATAGCAGATTAATTAATAATCTGTACAAGAGACAATTGCTTCTTAATCGTAAAATACTTGCACAAATAGCTATATTAAATAGGAATTGTCTTTATACGATTTCCAATGACATTAGAAAATAAGGAAATTGTAAGGAATCCATAGAATTTTTTACATGGAATTTCTTGAAAAGAAATTCCGGGAAGATAGAATAGAAATGAAGGTAGAATAGAAACTCGTACGATAAAATATGATGATAATATGATCAAGTAAAGTAGTCAAACTAAACAAAACATTCAATAAAAAAAAGTTTCTTCTCCCCCAATTCGTTTTTTTTCTTACGACACGAAAATCAAATTTTGATTTTCATTTTTTTTTTTTGAACAAAACATCAATCTATGGTTCAATTCTAATTGGAATTGTGATCCCATTTCAATTTGAGTAAGCCTATTTTGCTTGATGGTTCTAAGATCAGTAGTTAGAGTGACCAACTCGCTTTTTTTCAAATTGTTTTTCATTATTAAGAAAAGGTAACAAAGATAAAATACGAGCTTGTTTTATAGCAATAGTAATTAATCGTTGTTGTTTTAAACTCAATCTATTCACCCGTCTAGATAATATTTTTCCTTGTTCACTAATAAATCGACTAATTAAACTCATGTTTCTATAATCAATTCGATCCCCCGATTGGATCGGGGGCAAACGCTTACGAAAAGATCGCTTGGACTTAGGGAAAAGTCGTTTGGATTTATTCATGGTTTGTTTATTCCTTATTTCAAAAATCCTATTTCGTTCAATTGGATCAAAAATGATTTCGAATTCAGAAATAGGATTTGTTTTTTTTTTTTTATTTAATTTATATTTTATATATATATATTTAATTATATATTGAATATTTATTATTTAATATTTTTTGAATATTTATTATTTAATATATTTTTTTTTAATTATATTCAATTTTAATTAAATAATTAATATTTAATTATTTTCATTTTTATTATTATTTTTTTTTTTATTTTAATTATATATTTCTATTAAATTATTTTAATTATATATTTCTATTAATATAATAATATTCTATTTAATAGAATATTTTAATTAATAGAATATATTCTTATTCAATAGAATATATTTCTCTATTTATTTAAAATATTTATTTAAAATCTAGTTATTTCTATTTATCTATATATATTATCTATATATAGAAATAGATATAGTTCGAATTTCGAATATATATTCGATAAGATTCTATAGGATTCTTTCTATACTATATTATTCTATACTTAATATCTTCTTTATATTATTGTCATATTCCTTGAAAAGGTGACACGCAAGCGATAGATTCCATCTATTTCTTTATCTCCCCGTGAATTGTATGTTTGTAACAATAGGGACAGAATTTTCTCAATTCCAATCGACTGGGCGTATTGTGTCGATTCTTTTGCGTAATATATCTCGAAATGCCTGTTGATTTCTTATTAACACTCTTTCGAACACAACCGGTACATTCTAAAATAATCCTTACTCGAACATCTTTCCCCTTGGCCATAAACCTCCTTGGGATTTTTGGATTTTTTATTCATTCAACTCTTCTATTTTCCGATCTGAAGGAACGAAGAAAGGAAGGAAAAAGAAGTGAAGTTGCTAACTCGAAATCCAAATTATCAAAAATTTCATTGCAACTAATATAGTTCTAATTATATTAATAATAAGTAATACAAAGATTTTAAACTCTATCTCAATTAGAAGTTTCGATGAGAATCACAGTAATTCATTTAAGCGTCTTGTAGAATACTGTTACACTAACTACATTTCTAACTACCTTCTCTTAATTTTAATTTAATTGAAGTTACTTTCACTGGAAGCGCGGACCCCGAGTTCCGAGTTTTACTGAAATTGAATCCACTTTTTTTTATTTTCTAACTTATTCAAATTAAATAAAAAAAAGAGGAGGGGGGTAGTAATCACAGATATTTAATTGTATCTCTAATCTTCTTCACCCTCTCCCCCACGCGTTGATAACTAGAATGAAAAAAAAGGCAATGTCAATCCATCGGGGAAAAAACGATTGATCTCTATCAATAGGCCTGCTAAAGACGCAAACCATAGAGTACTTATTAACGGTGCCACGGATAGATATGTTTTTAGATCTCGCATTTTGAATCCTCCTTCTTTATTGTTTCTTTATTGTAATAACTACTCTTTATTTTATTCTAATACATAATTCTAATAGATACAGAATCCGATTCTATGTAATTCAAGGCAATTTGCATTTGTTTTGTACACGGAATCTCTAATTCAAATTAAAATAAAATGTACAACAATTTCATAGATAAGATTTTCCTTTTCTTAAACTTAAAAAAGAAAGCGCCGCCTTTTTTTTTTCTCGAGCATTAACGAAATTTGCGTAAGTTTCTTATTATATAATATATGATATGAGATCAAAAAGAAAAAATGATAATGGATATCAAAATGAAATAAAGTATGTGGAAAACAAAACAGGTATTCTTTACAATAACATTATAAATGAATTACAAAGGGATGTAGCGCAGCTTGGTAGCGCGTTTGTTTTGGGTACAAAATGTCACGGGTTCAAATCCTGTCATCCCTATCGATTACTTCGTCTCTGAGCAATAACAAAGGATCAATTGAGATTAATTAAAATTGAAAATGGGACATACTCTCAATTTTTAATATATATCATATTCTCTATATATAGTATAAGCATTCAAAATCGAGTAGAGGTAAAAAAAAAAAGACTCTTTTTTACTTACAGTCTCCTTTTTTGTGATTGAGACAAGAAAGCGCTCTTAGTTCAGTTCGGTAGAACGTGGGTCTCCAAAACCCAATGTCGTAGGTTCAAATCCTACAGAGCGTGATTCTCTTTTTGGTTTGTTAGTTCAAAATTTATACGGAAAAATAGAAGAGCACTCTGAATTTGACCTCCTCCTTTCTTTAATCCGAAGAAGGTCAAAAAAAGCACGGTGTTAATTAATATTAATCAAAATTAATCAAAGGTCCAACTGATCACCACGTCTATATTGTAAATATGCAGTTACAAATAATCCCGCCAAAGTAATAGGAATTAGCCCCAAGACAATTCCAAAGAGCAAAACTTCAATCATTTCAATTTTTTTTTTGAAAAAGAGAAAAAGAGAGGTAATATCTATCCTTAAATATTAAGCCATATTGACCAGAAATCTCAATAACCAAGAATTGGAAACGGACACGGTAAAGAACTAGAGACTAGGTGGAATACTACAGAAAATTTTTGTTTTGTTTTTCTTTTTATAAACTGTTCATTCAATTAATTTCAAATAAGTCGTATCTTGCTCAGACCAATAAATAGAACTGAGGTTATAGTTAAAGCAGCTAGTAGAAAACCGAAAAAACTAGTTATAGTAGGCATGAAGGAGCTAAATAAACTTTTTTATACATATGCTTGTAAAGCAAAAACACTTTCCTAAGTTCAATTTTTTGAAAGATAGGAGCATAAAAAAAAATACAAAATGAAAGAAT